TCGACTCTATGTGATCTAATATTTCTATCAAGCATGAGTTCTATTACAAGGTATCGAGCCTATGAATCTATTCCCTGTTTTTTATTTGTGATTCAGTGGGTAGTCCTTGAATCTAGAAAGAATACAGAAATAGAATAAGAGTCCACTTCGAATTCAAATGAAGAAATAATCAAAAATGTTGTTTTGTTTCCAGATATCTCAATTGGTCAAATTTGAAGCAATTGCCTCCTTTCAATGAATGCCCGAAAGAACCGTTTCAAGTAATGAATATTATTCGTATTTCGAGACGAAAGAACTCCCTTTCTATTAAAATATTCAATATTTCGAAAAAATGTCGCTGGCTACTCATAGTCCCGGAATAATTGAGATCAATTTCTGAAGAATACTGTGATCAAAAATGAGTGGCAAAACAAGAGAGAAATTGGATAGTTATTGTTATAAGAAATCCAATCGTTTGATCATTAAGGAACCCAAAAGAAAGAATAAAAAGAAACGTCGATTGACAAAAGAAAAGAGAGATAATTTACAAGATATGATCTATCTGTATCTAATGTATCAATTCAAAATATTGGACCTAAAAGAAAAAGAGAAATTTTTTTCTTTATTCCGAAATGTTTTGATATATGAGATGAATCCATTATTTCTATTTGTTACTTGTTTTGTTACTGAATTGAGTTGAGTGGATTTCCATAATACACACAAAAGACCATTTTTGCGGACAAAAACAGTTTCGTTTTATGGCTGTTCCATATACGTCGACTTTGGCTCGAATGAGCGTTCTGAAGAAACTTCAGTTAAGTTATGCTATAGAAAAAGAGGATTTTCCCTCCTGATGAGAAAGCATTTATTCTTCAGTTCATTTCAAAATACTTCAATTGGTACACGCAAGAAATAGGCCAATTCGGCAGCTTTTTGTTCAATTTCTCGTGGAGTCAAATTCTCATCAGTACGAGTCAAGGGAATAGCCCCCTGGCCTCCGATTTCCATATAAAGGACACGACGGGCATAAATACCCTCTTTAACTTCTATTCTGATGGACTGAATATCTTTCATAAGGAATCGAAGGAAGATGCGACGATTTTTTCCAGGAAATCCCCAACGAAAAATACACACTATTCCTTCTTTTCTATCGAATCGATCATAACCACTACCTACATTCCACGCAATTGTGCACCACAAATAGGAGCTAATAAAGAGACCTGCGATCCCATAGAAAGACATCACGATCCCTTGTGGAAAAAAAATGATTTGCTGAGACGGAAATAAAGATATCAAATTCCTACCAAGATAACTCGAAGTTCCAACCAATAAGAATCCTAATGAACCTAAAAAAAGGATAAAGGCCCAGCAAAAATTACTTGTTTTTCGAGACCCCGTTATAAGTTCTATCCATATCTGTTCTGATCGCCAACTCATACTAGATCCAGTTGCATTTTATTGGAATTGAGAGAATAACCCAAATGAATTTGACTTTACTCTTTGTGTTTCCGAAGTAACTCTCATCAACTAGCACTATTCTGATGTGAACCTTTAGGAGTAATTCATCGAATTGGTTAGATCTAAAATAATAACATCCCCTTCATATGATCCCCTATAGATATCTACACACATTTAGATACATTGACTTTCCATTTCAGACATCCGCCGATCTTGATCTATTTGAAAATAGCTATAATTCATTTACCCATATATCATGTTTCCGCATGCATAAAAGCTCTTTCATTTATGTTCGGAGGAAACCACCCCTTATACCCTATTCCACTAAATAGATATCTGTGTTATGATTCAAGTCTAAGTCTTGAAAAAAAAAATGGATGGTCCCATTGGATCTAAAAAATCTTGTTTTTTTGAATAGGAAGAGATAAAGAAGCCATTGCCATTGCCGGAACTACTAGGCCTACTAAAGGCACCAAAACAGAGGGTAAGTCGAGATTTATCATAGAATGGGTACCTCGATTTTGTTATTCTTATATTTATATTGTTATAAAGATATCTTATAATAATTATAATTAGTAAGTATATAATTACTAATTAATTAGAATTCGTATATAATTATACTATAAGTGAGTATATATAATAATTGAGTATATAATAAGTGCAAGGAATGTAGAACTAAATAAATGGACTTATTCATTTCATTTTTCTACATGAAATATATGTATGATAATCCATTTATTATTCTTCTTCTTGTCTTATAATTTAAAAGAAAGAGTTTCTTACAAATTTCCGAAAGATTCGTTAGAATCCGATCCAACAGGGATTATTAGAAAAAATGGGGATTCTCGGGAGATATAGAAAGATGCAAGACTCTATATCTATATTTGAATTATATTATATACATACGTAAGAAGGGAATATGAAATTCGTTTTATTTGCCTTGCCTAATTTCGCGAAAGGAAAAATTTGCTCTTTTATCTTGTTGATAGAGACGTGATGATTACTAATCAGGAATATGGGTAAAAAAAAAGATCTCGAGAAAAAAAAAAGCATTTTTCACAAC